TGTCTGACTCATGGGGATATGAGAAAGTGCTTTTAGTGCCAAAACGAGTAATACTAATAAAAGGCTGCACCGTGCTTCTTACATTTTCATTACTATTTTCATTACTATTAATTCGATATGTGTTTAAAAAATAAGTTTTTTCATTGTTTTTCGTCGTTAATAAATATAATAAACGCAAATTTTTTTTAATAATTTCGGGTCCTTCTTTATCTTTACCCCATAGAGACATTGAATAGAACGAACTACTTTTTTTGCCACTGTAAGTTTGAAAATAAACGTTTAAATGTCCTTCAAAAGCAAGTAAATAGATCCGAAACATATAAAATGCAGTTAATCCTGCTGTGGACCAAGCTATTATTGCAAAAATAGGTGAATACAACCAACTATCATTAAGAATTTCATCTTTGGACCAAAAACAAGCAAGGGGTGGAATACCAGAAAGAGAAAGTGTACCCAATAAAAAAGCAGTTTTTGTAATTGGTACATGTTTTCTTAAACCGCCCATAAGAACCATATTCTGACTTTTATCTGGAGAATATCCAACAATAGCTTCCATCGCATGAATAATTGATCCAGATCCTAAGAACAACAATGCCTTCGAATAAGCATGAGTAATCAAATGAAATAAAGCAGCTCGATAAGACCCCATACCTAGAGCTAACATCATATAACCCAATTGAGACATTGTAGAATAAGCTAAGCTTTTCTTAATATCTTTTTGAGCAAGAGCTAAAGTGGCTCCTAAAAATAATGTTATTATACCTATCAAAGCTATTAGATTTAGAATGTAAGGTATAACTATGAAAAGAGGAAGAAGCCGAGCTACAAGAAAAATTCCTGCTGCTACCATAGTAGCGGCATGTATAAGAGCCGAAATGGGGGTAGGCCCTTCCATGGCATCAGGTAACCATACATGAAGGGGAAATTGGGCGGATTTAGCAACAGCGCCGGCAAATAATAGGGAGGCGCATAAAGTAACAAATAAAAAATTAACTTCATTATTATAAACCAAGTTATTGAATATTTCAAACAAATCCCGAAATTCGAAACTACCTGTTATCCAATAAAAACCCAAAATTCCTAATAATAAACCAAAATCCCCAACACGATTAGTTACAAACGCTTTTTGACAAGCATTCGCGGCACTGGGTCGTGTGAACCAAAAACCTATTAATAGATAAGAACACACTCCAACTAATTCCCAAAAAATATAAATTTGTATCAAATTAGAACTAGTAACTAATCCCAACATTGAAGTATTGGAAAAACTCATATAAGCAAAAAATCTCAAATATCCCTGATCATGAGACATATAATTGTCACTATAAATAAGAACCATAATTCCAACAGTAGTGATTAATATCGACATAATAGAAGTAAGTGGATCAACCAAGCAGCCAAATTCTAAAGAAAAATCATTATTGATGGTCCAAGACCATACATATTGATAGACAGAATTATTATTTATTTGCTGAATAGAAAAAAGGGCTGAAAAAACCATAACTATACTTAATAATAAAACACTAGGAAAAGCCCACATACGGCGAAGATTTTTTGTTGCCGTTGGAAAAAGTAAAAGTCCTGTTCCAATTAAGATAGGAACTGGAAGTGGAATGAAAGGTATAATCCATGAATATTGATATGTATATTCCATAAAAAAAAAAAAAAAAAAAAAATTATCTTAATTAATTGTTTCTGAGTCACCGGTTCTTATTTCTTTTCTTTTGAAAGGGGTCGGTTAATAAAAAAAAAATTAAGATATATAAAATAAAACTTAAATAGAATTTTCTAGCCTTAATTATTCTGAATCTTTCCAAACTACTTCAAATATTTAAAATCAAGAGGTTATAATTGGTCAAATGATATAAATAAGTCACTAGTGAAAAATAAATACGTATTTAATTTTATTAATACTGAATTGTTAATATTAAATTCAAATTTTTAAATAAAATTTTATGAAGATAAAAAATGAAAATTAGAATTTTCATTTTAATTATTACGTATTACAATAATTTTTTTATATCTATAGAACAAGGATAAATAATTATACCCAAAACAGTATTTGATATGAATCATAAAGCCCATAACTAAAACTATTTATTGTAATTCGGTTATTTAGAATCATTAACCAATTTGTTTTGTAACTAATTGTTTGTCTTCCATTACAATAAAAGCTATTTGTAGGAAATGCTATGATATCCAACACTTTAATTTTACGGAAAAAAAAGGGGGCAAATAAAATGCCTTTAAATTATGTATTTTGTATCCTTTAACAGATTAACTACTAGTCTCATTTGATAATTAAAATTTTGTGGACTCTTTCTTCGAGCTTGACCAATTAAATTAATATTAAATTAATTAATATAATAAAAAAAATTATTAAAGTTTTTTTTTTATTAAGCGGGAGAAGGATTGGGTTATTAAACTTTTCGATTTTTTTATTACATGTATAAATGTAACATGACGAAAATAGAAAGAAAACGAAACGGACAATCTTTTTTTTTTTTTTATCAAGTTCAATCTATTTGGCATAGTGTACCTTATCGTTCTTATTAATATTTTATGTGATTTTTACCCCCCCCCCCCTTTTTTTTTGGAGTCTAATTTAGAGAAAAAATAGATAGAGAATAGTAAAGAACAATTGATTTTGAACAATAGATGTCTTTCACATCCAACCGAAAAACCTATTATAACTTTTTAATGGCAGTTCCAAAAAAGCGCACCTCTATTTCAAAAAAACGTATTCGTAAAAATATTTGGAAAAGGAAGGGATATAGGGCAGCATTGAAAGCTTTTTCGTTAGCGAAATCTCTTTCTACCGGGAGTTCTAAAAGTTTTTTTTGTGTAACAAATAAATAATCTGAATCGTTCTAATAACTAATAAAGTGATATAATTTTGTTTATAGTTTATTTATAGTTTATTTATAAGTTATAAAAATGATAAATAATATTTATCAATTATAATTAATATTAACATCATAATAGTAAAAGAATAAATATTATAGTAAAAGAATAAATATTAATATATAAGATAAATTAAAATATAAACAATATACATTATACATTAAAAATAAAATAAATAAAAAAGAATTTGAATTAGTCTCATAATGTTTAGTCTCATAATGTTTTAATTTAAACGAATATAAAATTGAATTTGTTTTACTTAAATTTGAAGCCAAATTTTTCTTTCGTTTCTGATATAGATAAGAATTCTGTTGTCTACTGAATTCTAAAAATGAATGGTACTTTTTTGTTTGAAAAAAGGGTAAACGCAAGCGCAAGGTTTCGCCTTTCATTTTAGTATGTTTTATCATTTTCCGGATGGGGATTATCACTTTCCCCATCGCCCTTACTCAATAATAAAAAGAATTTTTTTTTAGTTATATTTTTGATTTTATATTATAAAGAAGAGGTCGTTGAAACTAATTGATTAAGTTTAAAATGTTTTTTTATAATCTTTTAAACCATTATTTTGGGTTTTAGAAATTATTATCACTATATAAATTCCTTAAACCCAATTAAATTAATAAAAGCCCCGTTTACATTTTTAGGTAGTTATATGACGAATGCGCCAATTTTGAGTGATCTATTTTAGATCCTATGTTTCGATTGGAAGATCGATCAAGATATAATATATATATATTAATTAAAAAATTTAGAAAATATTTTGAAGTACGGTACAATTTCTATATGAAATTTTTTTATATGATTGATACGACCATCCCAAATACCTAACTTAATGGGTTTGCTAAATCTTAACGCAAATTCTCTACACAACAAAAAATCCTAACGCAACCTAACTATGCAAATATTTACATAAATCTTTTGAGTGTATCGCTGAAATTGTGTTATATAAAAATTCGATTTTTTTATTAATCGATAAAATGAATTTTTTATTTTAGATTAATAATTAATAAAATAAATGATAAAAGAAATTAATCATTAAAAAATGCAAACGAGGCAGAACATTTTTTTTACTTATATCCAGGGATTGAAGTAAAAATTATCTAGTTACAACTGTTCCATTTTAGTTTTAGGAGAGCATAAAGTAATAGCCTACGAAAAAATACATTGTTAGTTCAGTTAAATTTAAATAAAATTGACATCCTAAAATACTAAATAACTAAATAAAAAGATAATAATAAGAAAAATAAATATTATTAACGTTAACGAAAACGTTTTAATCCCTAATTTTTAAACAAGTTTTTATTCATCAATTTGAATGGTTTCCTAAAAAAAAATATTGGATTGAATTAACTCCTTCAAGCTCGACGATTGAATAAAAATAGGTTATTATGATTTCGAATAAGCCGCTATGGTGAAATCGGTAGACACGCTGCTCTTAGGAAGCAGTGCTAGAGCATCTCGGTTCGAGTCCGAGTGGCGGCATGGCATCTTCTAAAAGAGTAAGTCCTATAATGAATTCAATTCCCGATTTCAATTCCTATAATTGAGGGACGCCCTTATAAATTTAATAATTTTTATGATATTTTCAACTTTAGAGCATATATTAACTCATATATCCTTTTCGATCGTTTCAATTGTAATTACAATTCATTTGATAATTTTATTAGTCGATGAAATCGTAGGACTAGATGATTCGTCAGAAAAGGGGATGATAGCTACTTTTTTCTGCATAACAGGATTATTAGTTACTCGTTGGATGTATTTGAGGCATTTACCATTAAGTGATTTATATGAATCATTAATTTTTCTTTCGTGGAGTTTTTCCATTATTCATATTATTCCGTATTTTAAAAAACATAAAAACCATTTAAGCGCAATAACCGCGCCAAGTGTTATTTTTACTCAAGGTTTTGCTACTTCGGGTCTTTTAACTGAAATGCATCAATCCGCGATATTAGTACCCGCTCTCCAATCCCATTGGTTAATGATGCACGTAAGTATGATGGTATTGAGCTATGCAGCTCTTTTGTGTGGATCTTTATTATCACTAGCTCTTCTAGTCATTACATTTCGAAAATTCATAAGGATTTTTAGTAAAAGCAATAATTTAGAAAATGAGTCAGTTTACTTTAGTGAGATTCAATACGTGAACGAAAGAAACAATGTCTTACGAAACACTTCTTTTATTTCGTCTCAAAATTATTACAGGTATCAATTGATTCAACAATTGGATCGTTGGAGTTATCGTATTATTAGTCTAGGGTTTATCCTTTTAACCGTAGGTATTCTTTCAGGAGCAGTATGGGCTAATGAAGCATGGGGATCATATTGGAATTGGGATCCAAAGGAGACTTGGGCATTTATTACTTGGACCATATTCGCTATTTATTTACATATTAGAACAAATAAAAATTTTGAAAGTGTAAATTCTGCAATTGTGGCCTCAATGGGCTTTCTTATAATTTGGATATGCTATTTTGGGGTTAATCTATTAGGAATAGGGTTGCATAGTTATGGTTCATTTACATTAACATCTAATTGAATAAAAGACTTGACGAATAGAAACATAGGACGGCATACAGGTATATATACGAAAACTTCATGTAAACAATCAAGAACCATTTGAATCATTTCCATTACTTGATTCAAATGGTTCTCACAAATTCAAAAGATATCTAGTTATAATAGAATTCCAATTTATTTATTTTACTTAAAAGAATATAAAAGACTCATTTTTTTATTGTACAATCAACCATTTTTAAAATCATGGGATTTCAGTTTCATTTTTTGGTTTACTCACAAAAACTATCGAAAAAAATAATTGGATATAATAGCTTCGACCTTGTCAACTGATAATGATAAAACGAAATCGGGATAAACACCAATACCTATTACAGGTAAAAGGATAGAGATCGAAACAAAAAATTCTCGCGGTCCAGAATCAAAAAAATAAGAGTTTGGGGCATTAAAAAGCTTGTATCCATAGAACATCTGGCGTAACATAGATAATGAATAAATAGGAGTTAATATCATTCCAATTGCCATTACAAAAGTTATTAATATTTTTGTCATTAAAAGATATTTTTGACTAGTAAGTATTCCAAAAAAAACTAACAATTCGGCAACAAAACCGCTCATGCCCGGTAATGCAAGAGAAGCCATTGATAAGATACTGAAAGTCGTGAATATTTTTGGAATTGCGATAGCCATTCCGCCCATTTCGTCGAGATAAACAAGACGTATTCTATCATAACTCGTTCCGGCCAAGAAAAAAAGCGCAGCGCCAATAAATCCGTGAGAGATTATTTGTAAAATGGCTCCGTTGAGTCCTGTATCGCTTATAGAACCAATTCCTATAATTATGAAACCCATATGAGATACAGAAGAGTAGGCTATTCTTTTTTTTAAATTACGCTGACCGGGAGATGTTGAAGCTGCATAGATTATTTGAATTGTGCCTACTATAATCAACCAGGGAGAGAATATAGAATGGGCGTGGGGTAATAATTCCATATTGATCCGAACCAATCCATACGCTCCCATTTTTAATAAGATTCCGGCTAAAAGCATACAAGTACTGTAATGTGCCTCTCCATGGGTGTCTGGTAACCATGTATGTAAGGGTATGATCGGTGATTTGACAGCAAAAGCAATAAGAAATCCAATATAGAATATTATTTCCAGTGCTACAGGATACGATTGATTAGCTGATGTTTCAAAATTTAATGTTGGTTCATTGGAACCATATAAACCAATACCCAAAACTCCCATTAATAAAAAAACGGAACTTCCTGCAGTGTACAAAATAAATTTTGTAGCCGAATACAAACGTTTCTTTCCCCCCCACATGGATAGAAGTAGATAAACTGGAATTAATTCTAACTCCCACATGATGAAAAAAAGTAAAAGGTCTCGAGAAGAAAATGGTCCTATTTGACCGCTATACATTGCTAACATCAGAAAATGGAATAGTCGGGAATCTCGAGTAATCGGCCGAGCCGCTAAAGTAGCTAAAGTTGTGATAAATCCTGTCAGTAAAATGGGTCCTATAGAAATTCCATCTATTCCCAATCTCCAGTAAAAATCAAAAAAATCGATCCATTTATAATCCTCTGTCAGTTGCATTAATGGATCATCCAATTGGAAACGATAACCGAATGCATAGGTTGTTAGAAGGAGTTCCGTTGTGCATATACCTATAGTATACCACCTAATTATCTTATTTCCTCTATGAGGGAGAAAGAAAATTAAGGAACCCGCGAATATTGGCAAAACTACAACTAGCGTTAACCAAGGAAAATTATTCATGGTAAAAACAAGATAAACTTGGACCAGAAAAACCCGTGCTCAAAATAAATAGTTTTTGAGCGCGGGTTTTTGTCGGTAAAGGTAAAAAAATCAAATGTATTCAAGTGGGGTTTTCTGGAACGTATTAATAAGCCAGACCCATACTTCGAGTTGTTTCATGCCATAAATAAACTCGAACACTCAAGAAATCTGTCGGACAGGCGGATTCACATCTCTTACAACCGACACAGTCCTCTGTTCTTGGAGCAGAAGCAATTTGCTTAGCTTTACACCCGTCCCAAGGTATCATTTCTAATACATCCGTTGGGCAGGCGCGCACGCATTGAGTACACCCTATACACGTATCATAAATCTTTACTGAATGTGACATTTGGATCTATAAATTTTTGAATGTCAGAAAGTTTCGATCTAGTAAACTTGTAAATGAATCATATATTTAGACACCAGATGAATCAATAATTTATCATAATTTTTCTAATCAATCTACTTCTGGATTGACTCATGCGATAGAGCCAAGATACTTTAATTTCTTACATTTTTGAAAACATGTATTATTACGTAACGTATGGTCATGGTAATTCTAATTTATGAATATTAGAATTTATATGATTAATACTACTTATTCAACAAATTCGATTGATTGATACGAGTTGATTTTCTGTTACGATAAATTGATGAAACAATAGCCGGGCCAATAGCTGCTTCAGCGGCTGCAATAGCTATAACAAAAATTGAGAAAATATTTCCTTTTAATTGGCGACTATCAAAAAAATCAGAAAATGTTACGAAATTCATATTAACCGCATTCAGTATAAGTTCAAGACACATAAGGGCTCTAACCATATTCCGGCTCGTGATCAATCCATAGATACCGATAGAAAATAAGTAGGCACTCAAAACAAGTACATGTTCGAGCATCATTGACCAACTCCTTATAAATTTCGATTCATTTCAATATGAACTGAACAACAATTCAACAGATTCAATTGACTAGAATAAAAAAAAGTACGGAACAAAGGCAGATTTTCTATTGTTAATAGAATAGATTGAATAATTTCTATTTTAGACATAAACAATCTTTAATTAAAGGGAAATAAATGTAATGTAATAAAACCGAACAGAGTTTAATGTGCATTGCTAATTCTATAAATTTTTTACTGTCGCGCCACGGCAATTGCACCTATCAAAGCGGCTAAAAGAATTATCGAAACGAATTCAAATGGAAGAAAAAAATCTGTTGATAAATGAATTCCAATTTGTTGACTATTACTTATCAAATCTTGCTCTATAATCTGGTTTGATCTTGTAGTCCAAATAATTCCGTACCATGACGTATCCGTAATAATAATCATGAGTAAAACAAAAATACTTGTACAAACTGGCAAAGTAACCACATCCCCAATGGTCCAAAGATTCAAATCTTTGTAATATTCTGAACCATTCATGAACATCACAGCAAATACGATTAAAACATTTATAGCTCCCACGTAAATAAGGAGTTGTGCAGCAGCTACAAAATAAGAGTTTAATAGAATATAGAATAAGGATATACAAACAAGAACCAGTCCCAATGAAAAGGCAGAATAAATGGGGTTGGTAAATAATACCACCCCCATACCTCCTAGTATAAGAACCGATCCCAGAAAGACTAAAAGAAAATCATGTATTGGTCCGGGCAAATCCATTATATGTAAAATAAGAGATAAATAGAAATGTTTTTCATGACCTTATTGAGACCCGACCAGAAAATTTTTTTTTTATGATTTTTGAGCAATTCCTAATTTAATCCTAAGTAAATAAATACTAAGGGATATGAATAAATGTGAGTACTATTATTGGACTAATTTCATTCTTTATCTGAAAGAGTCGTTCTAATTCTAAACTATATATTTTAAAACAATTATGGATATATTAATTAATGGATTTTCAATCCAAATTAAGACGCGTTTCTTACCAACCAATCAATAGTTGGTATTTGTAGTTATTGACCAAACAACACGAAAGAAACCTAAATTCCTTCTATATTAGTTATTAGTAAAGTAATTATAAATTATTCGTTAATAAGAGATTTACTTATTTATTTGAGGCGAATTCAAAATTGTTCGAATTGTATAATCGTCAATTACTGACATTGGTAAACGACCCAAAGCAATTTGATTATAATTCAATTCGTGACGATCATAAGTAGAAAGTTCATATTCTTCAGTCATTGATAAACAATTCGTTGGACAATACTCAACGCAATTACCACAAAATATACAGACTCCGAAATCAATACTGTAATTAAGCAGCCGTTTCTTGCGAATATCATTTTCCAATTTCCAATCAACAACGGGTAGATCTATAGGACATACACGAACGCATACTTCACAAGCAATACATTTATCAAATTCAAAATGGATTCGACCGCGGAAACGATCCGCGGTGATTAATTTTTCATAAGGATATTGAATAGTTACGGGTAAACGATTTGCGTGGGATAAAGTAATCATGAAACTTTGACCAATGTACCTTGCAGCTCGTACTGTTTGTTGACCATAATTCATGAACCCAGTTACCATAGAGAACATATCGTTAATATATATATGAATAGTTTTATGTTTGTTTATTTCTCTTGTTTGAGACACATTGTGAATATAGAATGTTACTTTACAGTGAAAAGAGTTGGAAAGAAGTTGTTAATAATAGATTACCGAGAGAAATAGGTAAAAGAAATTTCCATCCAAGATTCAATAGTTGGTCCATTCTTAGCCTCGGTAAAGTCCATCTTGTTGTGATAGGAATGAACAAGAACAAATAAGTTTTAGCTAATGTAATAAAGATACCAATTATCGCTCCAAAAACGCCACATGTTTTATTTATTTCAAAAAGCTCAGAAACATATATGTCCGGAATAGATATATTCCAACCTCCCAAGTAAAGAACTGTTACAAATAATGAAGAAACCAATAGGTTTAGATAGGAAGCAACATAAAATAACCCAAATTTTATACCCGAGTATTCGGTTTGATAACCTGCTACTAACTCTTCTTCTGCTTCTGGTAAATCAAAAGGTAATCTCTCACATTCTGCTAGGGAAGAAATAATAAAAATGATAAACCCTATAGGCTGACGCCACAAATTCCATCCCCAAAAACCATATTTTGATTGCGCCTCAACAATATCAATTGTACTTAAACTGTTAGATAATTATAGTCGGTGATACCATCACTGTTACCATCGCTATTACAGAACCGTACATGAGATTTTCACCTCATACGGCTCCTTGAAGGCCAGAAATAAATATAGGGACCGCGTCAGTATTCTTTTTTGAATCTTGATATGTTTGTAGGATGGATAACTATCGGCCGGTCCCAAATTAGACCAATTGAATTCTGTCTGTTAGAATTATTTTAATTCAAAATAAAATCAAAAAAGTACTTCTGAATTGATCTCATCCTTTCTTTAATTTAATTAATTTCAATAATAATTTCAATTCTTCTTTGTTCAGTAATAACTTAACTGTTCAATAAAATACTTCTTGTAAAAATATCAATAACCCGTTGGTTTCACGTACGAAAAAAAAATTCTATATTAATATTAATTAATGAATTATGACACAAATTCTATATCTATTAATATGTATATGGGAAAGAATAAAAGTAACAAATAATAAATAAAGTATATCTTTTTTTTTTTTTTTCGTTCCTATTCTTCTTTCTATTTCTGAGAAAAAGAGGGCTTTCAAAATAAAGTAAAGGATTATTTCGTTTCGAATAGTTATTTATTAAATCGGTGGATAGGAGTATACTCTGGATCGGAATCGTGTCATGGGGAGTACTGCCTGATCATTTCTACCAACTTAAAGCCCCAATTAGTATTCTTTGTTTGTATATTATGTAAAAATGTCCTTTTGGAGAATTTACATAGTCTCCATTACTAATCCTTTCCATATGTTCGTGTTTCTAACCATCCACTCGTTTTTGCTCAATCCCCCGTTATGCTAATACATAAAAATGATAGTGAAAACTCAATACGGTTGATCTTTTGAACCCGCTTCAAGTCAGGATGACTAATCAACCAATCTTGGGGGAAACGGTCTCTTCTGTTTATGTTTATTTCCGCTTAACTCTCTAACTCTTATACATAGAAAATGAGAATCAATCTTTTTACTGCGAATTTATATATAAGCTGTTTTCTTTCACTCATATAACTATTTGATTTAGTTCATCAACCCGAATAATGAATAAAAAAAAAATTAAGATATCTACTCAATCCATTCCAACCCTTTCCTTGAAAGGAAGGAATAGAGAAAAGTTTATGTCTATGTATCAACGAATCGCACGTAGAGATATTGATAACACACATAAAGTTAATGGTATTTCATAACTAATCGATTGAGCAGCAGCTCGTAGACCGCCTAAAAAGGAATATTTATTATTTGACCCGTATCCCGACATAAGAAGTCCAATTGGAGCAATACTGGAAATAGCAATCCATAAAAAAACACCGATATTGAGATCCGCTAAAACAAGGTGATATCCAAAAGGAACTACTGAATAGCTTACTAAAATTGATATGACTGCTATGGATGGCCCGATACTGAATAAACGAGTATCCCCCCTAGATGGAAAAAGATTTTCTTTGAAAAGTAGTTTTGTCCCATCTGCTAGAGCTTGAAGAACTCCCAAAGGGCCGGCGTATTCAGGTCCAATACGTTGTTGTATCCCTGCCGATATTTCTCTTTCTAACCATACAATTACCAGTACGCCTATTGTGATTCCCACTACAAGAGTCAAAATAGGAACAAGAACCCATAGAATTCCATAAACTTCTTTAAAAAATTCTAATCTAGAAAAAGAATCGATATCTTGTACTTCCGGTGTATCAATTATCATTTCAACGATCAACTTCTCCCATAATGATATCTATACTACCTAGTATCGTCATAATATCAGCCAATTTCATTCTTTTAACTAACCGCGGAAGAATTTGCAAATTGATAAAACCCGGCGGGCGGATTTTCCATCTCCAAGGAAAACCACTCTGATCCCCTATGAGAAAAATTCCCAATTCTCCCTTTGGGGCTTCTACTCTCACATAAAGTTCTTGTTTCGGCAATTCAAATGTAGGAGACGGCTTTTTACTAATAAATCGATATTCAAAATCATTCCATTCCGGATTCCTTTCTCTATCAAAGTATCGTATTTCTAAATTCTCATAGGGTCCCCCTGGAATTCCTTCCAGGGCCTGTTGAATAATTTTTACGGATTCTATCATTTCACCAATTCGGACTAGATAACGAGCCAATGAATCTCCTTCTTTTTGCCACTGTACTTCCCAATCAAATTCGTCGTAACATTCATAATGATCAACTTTACGAAGATCCCATTGTATTCCGGAAGCTCGCAGCATTGGTCCCGATAAACCCCAATTTATTACTTCCTCTCTACCAATAATGCCTACTCCCTCGACTCGTTCTAAAAAAATAGGATTTCGTGTAATAAGTTTTTGATATTCAGCAACTCTTGTTAAAAAATAATCGCAGAAATCCAAACATTTATCTATCCAGCCATGAGGTAGATCGGCCGCTACTCCTCCGATACGAAAATAATTATGCATCATTCTCATACCGGTGGCAGCTTCGAATAGATCATATACTAATTCTCTTTCTCTGAAAATATAGAAAAAGGGAGTTTGTGCACCAATATCCGCCATAAAAGGACCGAGCCATAACAGATGAGAAGCTATACGACTCAACTCCAACATAATTATTCTGATATAGCTGGCTCTTTTAGGTACTTGAATATTTCCCAACTGTTCCGGTCCGTTTACAGTTATTGCTTCTGTGAACATAGTAGCTAAATAATCCCACCGTGTTACATAAGGCAAATATTGTATAATTGTTCGATTTTCCGCAATTTTTTCCATTCCTCGGTGTAAATAACCCAATATTGGTTCACAGTCAATAACATCTTCACCATCTAGAGTAATGATGAGTCGAAGAACACCATGCATTGATGGGTGGTGGGGGCCCATATTGACTATCATGAGGTCTTTTCTTGTAGCCGGTATATTCATAGGTTTTTCCTCGATTCATTCTTTCATGAATTGCTGAAAACGAAAAAAAGTTCATTAAAATTCAAGATCTAATAAATCAAATAATTCAAAATGCCTTTATAAAAATAAAATTAACGAGTTTTTGACTCCCGAATATCCAACCGATTAATTAATTCTTTATAACATATTCTATTTTTCTTTGACAAATAAGACAGTAATCGTTGGCGTTTTCCCAAAATTTTACGTAAACCTCTCTGAGATAAATAGTCTTTTTTGTGTAATTGTAAATGTGAAGTAAGTCTTCGTATCCTATTGGTGAAACTAACTATTTGAAATTCAACAGATCCTCTGTTTTCGTCTTTTTCTTCTTGTGAAATAACTGAGATGAATGAATTTTTTACCATAAACTGAAATCTTCTCTCCCCCCCTCTTTTTATTTTAAGATATTTTTTATTGATAGATATCTTTATTGATCAGTAATAATAATGCCCCTAATTTTTATTTGGTATATACAAGAATTTGAATTTCGTTATTAATTTCTAATTTTTTTAATTTAATAAAACTTACTCAATCCTATTTTCATTTTAAAATTGGATTTGAAAGGGGATACAAAAGTATGGTTGGTTTCTTCACTCACAAAAGATAAAAGTTTAGACCTAAAATAAGAAAATTTTGTTCATTCTAGATCTAATTGATATGTCATTGAATTAGTATCATGTATCAGAATGGAATGTAAGACAATGTATGCGTGCATCTCTTTGTCGTCATAGACCAGATATGGTATGGGAAATATAGGAAAAATGTACTATTAATGAATTTTCAATCGCGGATACATATGTATCCTTACCATACTGAAACAACTGCCATTATTGGTATTAAACCAATAACGATTCATACAAGCTAAATCTTCTAATCGATAATTGGGCCAAAGAAATAGCTTTAATTTTATAAGTTTTTTTTTATATTTTTTGCTTTTATCCACAACTTGACTGTTTACCTCATTCCCATTACAAAAAGATGCCTTTCTATGTCTATTCTTAGAATTTAAACAAATTAGAATTCGCAATTCTCTACGACGTCTAGGCGATAAAATATTTTCAGGAACAAACAAATCATAATTTTTTTTATATCTATTTCCAGTCATCTTTTGATGTTTTGTAATGACTTCATCAGAATTCTTATCAACATGTTTTTTTTCTCGGTATCTTTGATTTATTTGATGTTTACTTTTATGAACTAATGAAATACCGAGGGTTTGATACATAATAAATTTTCCATCATTTTTTATAGCTAGACGAATTGGTTCAATAATAAAAAATCCCCTTTTAATAAATTCTGTAAGAGTTACATCTTTCTGAATCGTCAAAATATCCAGACTCATTTCGCCCCTTTGAATCGAGGATATAGTAATTTCTCTTGGATTTATCAGTCTAAGCAGGAGACAATATACGTTGATGTTATTGATTATTTTTTTATTTAAAGAATCATCCCATCTCAATTGAAAATACAAATACCTTTTTAGGAAGAAATCAAACTCCGCTTTTGTATTGATCTTGTATTGCTTTTTATTTCTATGTTTTTTCATGTCCGATCCCGTATAATCTTCTTCAACATCTTTTTCTTGGTTTGAAAGAGCTGATTTAAGATCTGCTTGGCCCGTGGATTCTTTTTCTCCTTGATTTCGGTTTTCTAATTCAAGAGATTTTTTTTCATTCGACGATATTGATATAAAAGGATCTCTTTTTTTATTTCCAGTGATGCTTTTGTTTTCACTAGCATTTTTTTTTATATTAGAATTAAAAAGTAGTAATTTAATTGGTATAACCCACGGTTTCATTTTATACGTATTATAAAGTCTCACAAATTCTGGCAAGAACCAAAGTTCCAGATTTGATATGGGACGACTTAGTATTTCTTCATTCATTCCCATCCAATCCAAAAGGGGTTTTTGATTGGATAGGTTGATTTTTTGATCTTGCTGAAGTGTGAGATAAAAAAGACCCTTATTATTGATTTTATCAATTATTTGATACTTATTAACCCTAGTCTTAGTATATTTATTACTGTTAGTGTCAGTATCAATATTGATCCAGGCCTCAATATCGACCTTCGTTTTAAGACAAAAATCGAGAATTCTCCAATCAAAATATTTTCTATCCGTATTTTTATCCATATCTCGAATATCATCTTCTACCATATTAAATGATTTTTGTTTATGTGTGTTGTAATTATAAAAAATATCTTGGTTAGTTTTTACTTGTAATGGTGATCCATAAATTGAAGAGTACTTCTTAGTTTCATAATTTATAGATTTATATGCTAAAAGATCATATCCATATTGTTTTTTAAAATTATCCTTTTGATTCAATAATAAATCCGTTTCAATTTTTGTTTTTTTTTCGTAGTGAATTAATTCATCTTTTTCATATAAATCACACAAATCTTTATATAAATCTTTATTTTGAGCTATACAGTTCAATATATTTCGCCATTTTTGTGGTACTACTCTAGACCATTTAATTTGAGATACATCACATTGATATTGATAATGACTCCTTAACCAATTTGTCCATTGATTCATTCCAGAATTGCGAAGATTCTTAGGTCTTAATTCGGAATGAAATAGTTCTTGTCTTACAACAAAAAAATCCTTTATTTCATTCTTAAGAAAAAAGGGGGTTCCATTATATTGAAATACGGATTTCAATTTCTCTAACTTAATAAGTTGGGTTTGTGATAATTTGTAAAATACATATGCTTGTGAAAAGTAAGATAAGTCAAAAAAAGTCTTTGAATTTTTTTGACTAAGACTAATATTAGTATTAGAAAGTGACTCTTTTATAATCGAAATAAATTTAATTAAACTTTGATTTGTTTTATTAATTCTTTCTTGATTTGCTTCATTACTGTTAATGTTTTTATTAAAATTTTTTTTTGTTGATTCAAGAAAAAGTTGTGTATTGATACTAGGAATATTAATCATAGATAGAAAGATATCTATGTATATCTTTTCAATGAAAAATATTATAAAATAATGGGATTTACGGATTAATCGAGCAGTTCTTCTTTTTAATATCTGCCAAATATTTTTTTGTGATTCCAATCTTTTATCATCATAACTTATTTTGTTAGAACTCAAATTTCTATCTGAAGTTATAAATCCCTTTTTCTTGTCTTTTGTAATTTTTTCTATTTGATTTATGATTGTGTTTATTCTATCAGTCAGATCTTGCATTTTTTTTTCTGTTAATGAATAATTTGTCCAATTCTGAGATCTAATTTGAATGGACGATTCCTGAATCATCCGATTACTGATTATTGAATCTTTTTTAATTTCACTCAATTCATATACTTCTATTTTTCTCAATCCAAATAATATAATTGGGTTTATTTTTGAGAGTTCTTTTATTATTTCTTTTATAAACAGAATGTTTTTAATGATCCATTTTTTTGGTTTTTTTGAGACATTTAGAAAAAATTTTGTTTGTTCTTTAAAAATTCCTAGAATTATAAAACATTTCTTTTGCAATTTTTTCATTTTTTTTTTGAGTTCTTTTAAAATCGGTTCAAAAAATGAAAGTTTTTTTCTGGGAGAACCAAAAGGTAGTTCAGCTTCCATTCCAAAAATTGTTAAAAAACAAAAATCATTTTTTTGACCTTGCTTTTTCATTGGATCATTATAAGGGGCTCGTAACTTAGATCTGTGCCAAGGTTTAAGACGAAAAGGAAATAGGATCTTGATCTGAATGCCGTCTGTTAACCAGTTTTTTGGAAATTCTTTTTCTGATAATTGAACGCCGTTATAGGTACATTTAACATGCATTTCTCTATTCCAATCCTTTAAGTCCTCATACCATTCCGGAAATTGAAATAATAGTATACGGACGATATTTTTAGCTATTATCAATGAAGGTAATATAATATATTTTCTAAGAATTGATTGGGTTACTAATAAAAAACCTCTCATTACTTGAGCAAGTAAAATACTATCCCAGGCTTCCGCTATTTGTATACGCACTTTCTCCTTTCTTTTGTCTTCTTCTTTTTTGTCCTCCTCTTTTTTTTTCGCGCTTTCTTTTGTCTTTTTCTCTGTATAATTCGAAATTGTGAATTCTGTGTTTTTCCACATCCAATTTCTAACAATTTTTTTCATCCGTTCAGAAATATCAAAAAAAAAAAAAAAAGATTTGTCTATTCGGTCCAAAAAAAGAGGGGAATGCGCATTTGCTTCAAAGAGTTTCCAAGT